TATAGTTGTATATGTAAATCCTAGATGTGAAAATAGAATAGTAAATAGAATAGTAATATGAATATGCGGAATTTATCAATCAACAAAAAGGTATAAATAATTTGATTTCTTTTTTTATTCAAAGAATAAATAAGTGTAAATAGAAATGATGAAATAAGAAACAACGGCCAATGTCATAAAAATGATGAATCATAAATAGAGTTTAGGTTCGAATTCCATAGATAATATGAATGGGATTGTCTATAATGATAGAGAAATACAACATCTCCGCATATATAATTCTGAATTCTTATTCATCTACTTTGATATATATTATATTAATAATATATTTATATTTATTTTTAAAAATGGGTTGGTTAAGTTTGAAAATGCACTCATTGAATGAGTAAACAATTGAATTGGATTCGGTTGGATAGTACCAACGAAATCGAGTACTAATTCCCATTTCTTATTAAATTAACCGATCTACTTGCTATCGGACATTTTTATATTTTTGTTTGCAAAAAAAATTTCGACATATAATACTTTATTATTATGAGAATCAATCCTACTACTTCTACTTCGGGTCCTGGGGTTTCCGCTCTTGAAGAAAAAAACCTGGGGCGTATTGCTCAAATCATTGGTCCGGTACTGGATGTATCCTTTCCACCGGGCAAGATGCCTAATATTTACAACGCTTTGGTAGTTAAAGGTCAAGATACGGTTGGCCAGCAAATTAATGTAACTTGCGAGGTACAGCAATTATTAGGAAATAATCGAGTTAGAGCTGTAGCTATGAGTGCTACAGATGGTCTGATGAGAGGAATGGAAGTGATTGATACAGGAGCTCCTCTAAGTGTTCCAGTTGGTGGGGCGACTCTCGGACGAATTTTCAACGTTCTTGGAGAGCCTGTTGATAATTTGGGTCCTGTAGATACTCGCACAACATCTCCTATTCATAGATCTGCGCCTGCCTTTATACAGTTAGATACAAAATTATCTATTTTTGAAACGGGGATTAAAGTAGTGGATCTTTTAGCTCCTTATCGTCGTGGAGGAAAAATCGGGCTATTCGGGGGGGCCGGAGTGGGTAAAACCGTACTCATCATGGAATTGATCAACAACATTGCAAAAGCTCATGGAGGTGTATCCGTATTTGGCGGAGTGGGCGAACGCACTCGTGAAGGAAATGATCTTTACATGGAAATGAAAGAATCTGGGGTGATTAATGAAAAAAATATTGCGGAATCAAAAGTCGCTCTAGTCTATGGTCAGATGAATGAACCGCCGGGAGCTCGTATGAGAGTTGGCTTGACTGCCCTAACCATGGCGGAATATTTCCGGGATGTTAATGAACAGGACGTACTTCTATTTATCGACAATATTTTTCGTTTCGTCCAAGCAGGATCCGAAGTATCCGCTTTATTAGGAAGAATGCCTTCCGCTGTAGGTTATCAACCCACTCTTAGTACAGAAATGGGTTCTTTGCAAGAAAGAATTACTTCTACCAAAGAGGGATCCATAACTTCTATTCAAGCCGTTTATGTACCTGCGGACGATTTGACGGACCCCGCTCCTGCCACAACATTTGCGCATTTAGATGCTACTACCGTACTATCAAGAGGACTCGCTGCAAAAGGTATCTATCCAGCAGTAGATCCTTTAGATTCAACATCAACTATGCTCCAACCTAGAATTGTTGGTGAGGAACATTATGAAACTGCGCAAAAAGTTAAGCAAACTTCACAACGTTACAAAGAACTTCAGGACATTATAGCTATCCTTGGGTTGGACGAATTGTCCGAAGAGGATCGTTTAACCGTAGCAAGAGCACGAAAAATTGAGCGTTTCTTATCACAACCCTTCTTCGTAGCAGAAGTTTTTACCGGTTCTCCAGGAAAATATGTTGGTCTAACAGAAACAATTAGGGGTTTTCAACTGATCCTTTCCGGGGAATTAGATGGTCTTCCGGAACAGGCCTTTTATTTGGTAGGTAATATCGATGAAGCTACCGCGAAGGCTATGAACTTAGATGTGGAGAGCAAATTGAAGAAATGACCTTAAATCTATGTGTACTGACCCCTAATCGAATTGTTTGGGATTCGGAAGTGCAAGAAATAATTTTATCGACTAATAGCGGCCAAATTGGTGTATTACCAAATCACGCACCTATTGCCACGGCTGTAGATATAGGAATTTTGAGAATACGTCTTAACGACCAATGGTTAACAATAGCTCTGATGGGCGGTTTCGCTAGAATAGGCAATAATGAAATAACCATTTTAGTAAATGATGCAGAGAGGGGCAGTGACATTGATCCGCAAGAAGCTCAACAAACTCTTGAAATAGCTGAAGCTAATTTAAGTAGCGCTGAAGGCAAGAGACAAACAATTGAGGCAAATTTAGCTCTCCGACGAGCTAGGACGCGAGTCGAGGCTATCAATACAATTTTATAACTAGTTGTTGGTGCGTCCGAATAGAATATAGAAGAATAAAGAAAAAGAAATTTTGATTATACACCATATTCTATTTGGATTCTACCGATTGAATCCAATCAAGTGTAATCAGATTTTGGTGCAACAAGAAACAACTCAAAAAATAGAAAAAATAAGAAGTAGTAGGGTATGGAAAAGATACAAAATAAATCAAAAAAAGAAGGTGGGTAGAAATACTTATTAGATACCATTGGCTGTGCGGTATCTAATAAGTTCTACCTACTATTGGATTTGAACCAATGACTCCTGCCGTATGAAAGCAATACTCTAACCGCTGGGTTAAGTAGGTCATTTATTATCATAAAGAAAAAAAAAAAGGAACCCGTCACATTGATAGATTATAGATGGAATCTTATTTCTAAGCAATACCCTTGACAGGAAACAGATCAGAGAGCTATCATGTCAGATTATGCAATACTCACCTTGACAAGAATTTATATAATGATAAAATATTTATCACAAACACAAGGGCCATAGCTCAGTTGGTAGAGCACCTCGTTTACACGCGCGCCAATGTTTTTTCAGAGGAGTCCATCATGTAATCAACAGAATTTATCTTAGTAAAAAGTCGACGTCTTACTCCATGGATTCGAAGGAACAAGAGAACAATAGCCTGACAAATGGTTGGTTGGTCCAATTGAGGTCCCAATTTAGGCGCCAAGAAATAGAACCCATCATTGATTTGATAATTGATAAGGTGAATATTCAGTCCATTCAATGCTAGGCATAATGAGTATAAGTACCTCAAAAAAATCTCTTTTTGTCCTATGAACTTGAAGGTGTATGAAGTTTCATATTTGATGCTTTGGGCAGAGCGATAGAGACTCCATTTAACTTAGGTTGATATAGGCCGAAGGCAGACCTACGTCAAGATAACTCTTTTTTGAAACACTTTGGTATTGCTACTGAATAAAAATAAAGAGTCAGAGCACGCGGAGCCATCTCGTTATCTTTCTGTTAAGAAAAAGGATGGCGGACTCGCTGATATTTATATCAGTTGATGAAAGAGCCCAATGCAAAAAAAAATGCACGTTGGGTCTTTGAAACAGTTCGAATCATTTTGATAATAATAAGTTTGATCTGTTTTACCGAGAAGGTCTACGGTTCGAGTCCGTATAGCCCTAATTTTTCATTAATGTAAATTTGCAATTCAAAAATCGTAATTCGATATATCATATATATCATTATAGTAATAAATAGAATCGAGTAATCGAAAAATACAAATTTTAGGAGGTTTCAATGAAGTATCCTCCTAAATTTACTAGACGATTTCGTATCGTTATAGTAATGAATGTCATTTTAATTGAAAAAAAGAAATCTATTAGAAAAATTTATTTTTATTTCTTTTGGTTATATCAGCTTAGTGTTTGGATTCTCACCGAAGGTTTTGGCCGCGGGGAGCCACAATCCAGGACTAAGCCTTGGTTCCCCCTAGCCCGGATCGAACCCCTTGAAGATCGGCTCGCTCAAAAGAGCATCCGAGAAGAACGAGAGGAATTGTCAAAAGACATGAAACGGATGGCGATGAGGGTCCAACACAGCAGGATACAGATGGTGCGTGTATGCGCGAATAGGAGAATAAACTATCTCCCATTCCATTCATTCGTCAAATTAGAACCGAATTTCTAATTTTGGTTTAGATTCTATGTAGATCAAGAACTACATGAGTTGCTTAACTTACTACGTGAGTTTGATTATAATTGTCAGTCATGGATAGATTCTCTATTTTATAGAGACATAGAATTTCCTCAGCTCTACGAGGTGGAGAGTGCCGTCGCCAAGATGCCCGGAAATCAAGCCCAAACGATTTTGGGAGAGCCCGTTGAAACGCTTACTTCTTTATCAACCCAGCAATGAGCAAACTTAGCCAAAAAAGCAGGTTATTCAATAATTAATTCAATTATAAATAAAATATTTGATCATCGAAAAACTGAAAGGCATTTACCCAACCGACGGTTGGGTAAATGAACGAGGAGTCCGCGAAAAAGCCTTTTCAAAAAATATCAAAAATTCCATCCATAAAATGGAAGTTCCAACAACAACAACAACAAATCCCCATTCTCTTACCGGGGTCAACCAAGGGAATTTCCCCAGTTTTCCACAATTGGAAAATAGAGCAAATTCGAATCTTTAAAATTCGATCCAAAAAGGTAAGTGACCGGTAATTGTTCTTATTTTATTTGATACATTTCAGTGAGTAATGTTCGTGAATTAGGTGAAGGAAGGTACGGAAAGAGAGGGATTCGAACCCTCGGTAAACAAAAGCCTACATAGCAGTTCCAATGCTACGCCTTGAACCACTCGGCCATCTCTCCTAAAGAATCTTATGATTATGACCTAGAAAACGAGTAAATAGCGAGGCATTCATAGTATTGCAGTCTTCATCTTATTGCAGTATAGGTATGCCTGATCAATTATAAAAACAATAGAAAAAAAAAAAATAGAAAACGTTTTATCAAAGAAAGATCTTCCTTCGGGGTTCGATGGATAAAAAATATTTTTTTATTGTTAAAAGAAAAGACATTACATTAAAAACAAAAGATATATATCTTTTGTTTTATCAATAAGTAGCCTTTGTTATGGTTATAATATTTATACCGAACCAAATTAAACCAAGGAATTGGAACGAATCGAATCGTCTGATGGATTCATATTTTTACTATGATTCCAGTTAGACAGTGTTTATATTTATAAAATGATTCCATAGGAATTCAAAAATCGCTTTCTTTCCAGTTTCAGAACTACTTACTTTTACTTTTACCTCATGGATCTATTATAAATTCTGGAATCATACCAGGGATTTTTCAATTTTTATTGTATAGTGTATACACGCTATGCACACAAAATAGTTATTCTATATTTTATCATATCATAAAATCATAATTAGATTATTCGATTATTTGATTCTTTTTCCTCTTTGGATCATAATCCAATCAAAACTAACTCCTCCAGGTATCCTAATTTGTAGGAAAAATTCCTTGATTCTTCCACTTAGATGAAATAGAACTAGTTCTGTTCATTGGTATACTACTCCATTGGTTTGGCTGACATCCAATCGGATTGAAACCTTTCCTCCTATTGATTCCTGTGAAAAAGGAACAATTTGAGTGGAAGGGAAGGCCCACATCTTTTTTTAGAATGAGTCTGTTTTTATGTTATTTCGTACTGTAAATTCCCTTTTTGTGGGATTCTTTTCCCCCGAGAGGTAATGCGAAGAATTATCGAATGGATTGTTAACTATGCCTAGATCGCGGATAAATGGAAATTTTATTGATAAGACCTTTTCAATTGTAGCCAATATCTTATTACGAATAATTCCGACAACTTCAGGAGAAAAAGAAGCATTTACCTATTACAGAGATGGTGCGATTTGATTTTTTGATTGATTTTTTGAATTTCTTTATCATTTTCAGTTTTACGAGAAAGCCATATGATTCATTCGGGATAGAAAGAAAACTATTATTGAAATAAACCTACGCTTGTTGAAGGTGAAGTTTGAAAATGGAACAACCCCTTCTGTCGTGTATCCTCGATTGATGCAGCCTCAGACGCTTTCATTTTGATTCGAGTCTTAAGCGAAAGGTTACACCTATGGGTTCTGTATTCCAGGTCAATCCCACTCTACTAGTACCAATGGGCGGCATAGGGGAAGAAGCGCTACACCTAGGAATCAACAACACAAAAACTTTGTTATAAATTATCCCCTTTCCTTATCGGGATCGGGACTACCAAGAATGGTTGGGACAACAAACATCCATCTCGTTCGTACTTTGGATACCCGTATAACCATCGAAGACCGTTGAAGTGACTAATTCCTGAAAATAGGGGGCGTTGAGGACAAAAAAATTGTTGGAGTTACCTTTTCTATATAGCACCAACGCCCTTGGTGTTAAGAAAATACCTCTTGCAGTAGGGTTGGCTAGAGATTTCTTGTAAAAACGCTAGCCCCTCTCAGTTTATAATGAGAATATTTCATTTTGATTTCATGGATTATTATCATTATGCACAGAAGGGAGGAGCCGTATGAGGTGAAAATCTCATGTACGGTTCTGGAACGGGGATTCTTTGAATAGAATGAACGACCGTAACGGATGTCAGCCCAATCCGAAGGAAATTATGCGGAAGCTTTACAAAATTATTACGAAGCTACGCGACTAGAAATTGATCCCTATGATCGAAGTTATATACTCTATAACATAGGCCTTATCCACACAAGCAACGGAGAACATACGAAAGCTTTGGAATATTATTTCCGAGCACTCGAACGAAATCCATTCTTACCGCAAGCTTTTAATAATATGGCCGTGATCTGTCATTACGTGCGACTATCTCCACTATAGAAAAGAGGAAAAAAGAGAAAATAGGCTAGTAAAACTAAATACTACAAATAAAACGGGCTTTCTACATAAGTATCGTACAAAACAACGATTTTTATTAGCTGTAGAAAAAAAAGAGACTTCATATAAGCCGAAATATGAAGAAATAGATATGCCCATTTTATTCTATGGATAAAGGATCCAATTGTTAGAGGAAGCACCGTAAAGATCAATTTGCGAGGTTTTGGGCCGATACAATAAGAACTGCTTACTTATGTCATGATATGAGATAAAAGTTAGGAATCAACTTATGTGATAGAGTCGATCCACTAAGGTATTAAGCAGCGGTGTAGCATCAGATCCCAAAGATAGTAAGCCCTTTCTTAATGGAGGAAAGTCTTTTTCAAAGATTCTATATGAATTTCTATATGAAACCGAGATAGTTACCTTTCAGAAAATTATACCGATAGCGGAGGATGTCTATGGTTCATTCTTCTGAAGGTGGGAGAAAAGATAAAACTGATTAGTAATCAAAATTCAAGTTTGAAACTCATGTAAATTAATTAATCTCTTCTGGTTAAGCCGATAAAAAATGGGATAGATTTACGAAAAATCTTATTCATTTCGATGGATTGGATTAGGACGGGACACAAAAAAAATAATGAATTGCCGAGCCGTATGAGGTAGGAAACTCTCAAGTACGGTTCGAA